TCTGGGGTTTACATATACTCATATGTTTTGTTATAATTGAAATTGAGAAATCTTTTTTAATTGAAAAATAAATACTGATTAGTTCTGCTTCAATTTTTATGTTGTCATTAGGAAAACACAATTTGAAATTCAAATCCCAGAATCGTTCATGAATTCCAAGTAAGGAGTCAATGGTTCAAATTTCTCGTCTGAAAAATACACATTTTATTTCTCAATAGAAAAACGAGAGAATGTTTTTAGCATTGTGTATTTTCAGATACTATACAATCAAAGGGATGGATCAAATCCAATCAAAAGGGGTATTTCTTTTTTTTTTTTTTTTAGGAAATAAAAGGATTAAGGAAAACAGAAGTCAAAATGCAAGTACAATAATAATTCCGTAATCCGGAAAAAATTGCACCTATTTTCTATCATTTTGGCGGCATGGCCGAGCGGTAAGGCGGGGGACTGCAAATCCTTTTTCCCCAGTTCAAATCCGGGTGTCGCCTGAATCACCAAAAAACTCGAAATCATAATCGATTTATTGGATGGATTTCTCAATAGTGTTCGGTAGAACCCATTTTTGACTCTGCGACATTAATTCCACTATTATTACTGAGGAATAATGGAATAATTCCTTCGTATTTATAGAGATTAGGGGACATAATGCACATGGATATAGTAAGTCTCGCTTGGGCTGCTTTAATGGTAGTCTTTACATTTTCCCTTTCACTCGTAGTGTGGGGAAGAAGTGGGCTTTAGAAGTACTACTAATTGAGTTCAGGAATCAAACCCGCTTTTTTTATAGATCGTTCTGCAACGCACTTTGAACTATTTAAAATCAAAACTCTGAATTTGGAATCCCATTGGATTTCAATGGAGTAATCTATGATAGGAATCATACTCTTTCAATCCAAGAGATATTTCTCCCGTCTTTGTACTTCGAAAAGAAAGGGATTCAGATGATTGGAAATTTATTCCAACCTAAAATTCTTCCGAAATTTTCTATTTCAATCAACGGGAATGGGCTCTTACTATCTTTATAGACGGATACTAAGGAAGTTTTTCTTTTTTTATTTATTTCCCTCTTGACTCTTCAAAAAGAAGTCGTTTTGTTAAGCGTATACACACTTTCTATAAGAAATGATAGCGAGATAGTGGTTGTTTAAGGAGAGACTGGTCAATAATAAGATCTTGCCTCGGGCGGGTTACATATCGGGCATTTACCCTTTGGTTTCTATGGTTTCTATTCGAATTTTAGAAAGGCGGTTTAGGCTTTATCACCTTATTTCATATGGCGTTAAAAATAGGCGAGGTTTCCCCTTACTTATTAGTAAAAGGAAAGGAATTAGAATCCTAAAATAATTCTTATTTTAGATTGAGCGGAACAAATAGATGTAGCAAATTGGGTCTTATGTCAATTCCATAGAATATATGGAATATATTGATATGGAAATGGAATTAATATACACATATAGGAAGAGAATATTGTAGATTGATATATAGAAACTTAAGCGTTTATCTTTATTCTAGATTACAGCTTTATAGACTAAGAGATAGATAGTATGGTAGAAAAATGAATTTTTCTACCATACTATCTATACTCTTAGATAATTTCCGATTCTAGTGCGCTCATTTCATTTAAGTTAAGACGTGAAATTGGACCCCTTTCATTTTACTTCGTAAATTTTTGATAAGAACTTGGAAGGAAAGTTTGATTCAAATTCATTTGAAAATTCAATCGAATTAATCATTTTGACTGACTGTTTTTACGTAAATGATAAGTAGAAAGGCGGTAGGAACTAGAATGAATAGTGCAGTAGCAATAAATGCAAGAATATTTACTTCCATAATCTCATCGGTTTTTTACTTCGCAATAACTCGGGATTTAATCCCCTAGAGATGATAAATCTTTCGTCTTTCGTCTATCGTCTGTAAATTCAATGGATGAATTACCTCTCGATGATCTTGAACCGAATCACTATCATGAATAACAATATCTGATCTATCAAATCAACCCGTCGTCAAGACTTGAATAGTATAACATAGGAAGTTCTTTTATCCATACCGAATCAAAATTTTGATTCCTAACTCAATTACTCCGAAATGATATTTATCATCCGTTTCCTTGTTTTTTCTATAACCCACCTTTGCGTCTTCCTTGGAGAATCTTCTGATGAAGGATCATCAGATTGCCTTTCCACTTCAATTAATTACATAGTTCCGAACCTAACAAACAAAAAAAGCGAGATGGAAAAATAGGAAAAAAAAGAAATCAAGACTCCTTTTTTCTTTGGGAATGCAAGTATACCCCTTGACATTCTTTACTAGTTCATAGAAAGGGAAAAATTTTTGTATTTCTTGGATCCGTCGGGACTGGCGGGGCTCGAACCCGCAGCTTCCGCCTTGACAGGGCGGTGCTCTAACCGATTGAACTACAATCCCAGGGAAATAAGGGATCTGGCAGAAATTTTGATTCTTTTTTATCTTCGTATGGGGTCTTTCGAAAGGACAAGGGATT